TGAACTTGGGTATGCTCTTTCCTTTTGTCGAAGTGGAATCGTAGAACAGAATGTGCTACGATGAGAAAGAATGCAATATAAACAAGGATAGCGAACGGATTACCTACTCTTAAGGGTCAAAGCAAGCCTTTTAATTCAATTCTTTATTCTTACATTAAAGAATGAATAAAATCTCCCCAAGTAGGATTCGAACCTACGACCAGTCAGTTAACAGCCGACCGCTCTACCACTGAGCTACTGAGGAACAAGGGGAGATTCGACCTCCTAGAGTTCAACTCCCGCTCTCAACCCATGAACAATATGAGTCCGAAGCTTCTTTCGTAACTCCCGGAATTTCTTCGTAGTGGCTCCGTTCCATGCCTGATTTCATAGGGAAGCCAAAAGTGGCTCTATTTCATTCTATTTCACTTCCTAGCACTTCCTATCATTTAATATCCATCCCTTTTTGGTCTTATTGACAAAAGAGATGTCATTTATAGTCTATCTCTTTCTATATATGGAAAGTCAAGAAATTCTCATCGAAACATCGAGAAATTGTGCATATAGAAAACTCTAAAGAAAGAAAAAAAGGAGACCCGTGCCATTATTTTCAAATCTTTTCTACTTAGTAGTCTAAGTTTCTCGATGAGGATAATTAATTCGGTCGTTGTGGTCGGACTCTATTATGGATTTCTGACCACATTCTCCATAGGTCCCTCTTAGATCTTCTTTCTCCAATCTTGGGTTAGGGAAGAAGGAGATATTCGCGACTACTGGCGGTTTCATTATGGGGCAGCTCATGATCTTCATATCGATCTATTATCCACCTCCGCATCTATTCTTTCTTAGCTAAATGGGTGTAAGATCCATCCAATTTGGTTATATCATGGACTCGAAAAAAGGATCTGAATGTGACTGAAATGCACGATCTTCACAGGTATCACTTTTCACGATACCTAAACCTAAAAGGTGGAATAGCGATTTTCGAACCATTTCCTATAAGAGAATGATTTCCATTACTTTGAGAAATGGATTCTATATCAAACTATAGCTATTGCATTAAAGAAGAAAAGAAACTAATAGAAGTAGAAGACGCGAAATGGTAGTGAATAGAGAAAAAGATTCTTCTGATTTTCTTGTTCCTGAAAATATTCTATCTATCTCCTAGACGCCATAGAGAATTGAGAATTTTCATGTCTTTCAATTCTCGTACTCGTAATTGGAAAGTTACGGAAGGAGATCCACCATTTTGCAATGAAAACAACATAAAAAACTCTGGACAATTTCGAAATCAGACCAAGCGTCTTAATACATATGCAAAAAAATTCATTATTGGCCCACATTGATTACAAGATTTAGCTTTTATTAATCGCTATTGGTTTGATACGAATAATGGCAATCGTTTCAGTATATTAAGGATACAGATGTATCCACAATTCATTTAGAGTTACTTAATAGCCTATTTCTTATACTATATCTCTATCCCGTGAAATTCTCGAGCCGAAAGATGGATGCATATGCTGTGTTTCATTTTGCTAAATGATATCAATTAAATGGTGTATCAATTCTATTCTATAAATTGGATATAGCAATAAATAAATCAGCAAAATTCTTTTATTTTAGATAGAAGAAATGTTTCTTCTATCTAAAATAAAAGAATGTACCCTTCTATCCAAATCCTATTTGCATCGATAAAATAAATCCAAATCCTAGATTCCAGCAGTAGATGAATAATTGCAAATTTTTGTGTGTACGATATTCAAATAACTTCAAAATAACTGACATAATTTTTTATTTTTCCTGATCAGAAAAATACATGAAAAAGAAAGGAGGTAGAAAAAATTTTTGATTTATGGTTAAAGAAGAAAAACAAGAAAACAGGGGTTCTGTTGAATTTCAAGTATTCAGTTTCACCAATAAGATACGGAGACTTGCTTCACATTTGGAATTACACAAAAAAGATTTTTCATCGGAAAGAGGTCTACGAAGACTTTTGGGAAAACGTCAACGTTTGCTAGCTTATTTGGCAAAGAAAAATAGAGTGCGTTATAAGAAATTAATAAGTCAGTTGGGTATTCGGGAGAAGTAATTTAATTGTTCGAATTTTTTTCTTATTTTATTAGTAGTCTTATAGTAGTCTTAGATTTTGCATTTTGATGAGCCTCATTTTGAGGAATTCATGGAATAATCTATTTTCATAGAATAATGAATTAAGGAAAAAAGAATAAAAATAAGGATACATAACATAAAAAAAAGAATAGATAAGACGATATTCGCCCTCCCCCTACATATTTAATTTCTTCTCCTATACAAAAACCAGCAAGACCCACTCCATTAGTAATCCCATCAATGACACCTTTATCGAAAAAATGCATTAATTCGGCTAATCTTCTTATACCCAGGATAAATATCCTAGTATAGAAAATATCTATATAACCACGATTATATGACCAGCTGTATATCGTTTTTTTTACTTGACCCAAAAAGAACTTTTTGGGATTTCCTTTTATAAGGAAATTTTTAAAATTCAAATTCTGAAAAAAAGAATAAACGGATCCATAGAAGATATATGCTATGAATAGACCAAAAATAGCTAAACTTACAGAAGAAATTGCATTAGTGAGAAATTCATATGAATTTATGGAATAACTTTCCTGGAAAGAGTTTATTGAAGGAGTTAGCCACTTTGATAATATGGTTAACTCCGATATTCCATTATCCATTACTCCATTATCAAAATGGATTCCTATGAATCCAATGAACAAAGTAAAAAGGAGTAATATAAGAAGAGGAAATAGCATAGTATTTCCTGTTTCATGAGGATAGACAAAAGTGTTTTTAACTCCCAAGGGACTACTAAAGAATCGCATTCTATTTCTTGTATTAACAGAAATTTTGGGTATATTTTGTGAAAAAAAAGAAACTTGACTTTTCGTTGTTGATAAAACAAAATCCCTATTGATTCCTTTGGATAAACTTTTTCCCCATAAGGATATTGAATACAACGAACCCTCTTTAGTACTACTATAATTTTTTAAATGGACACGCAAATCCCCATCAAAAGTAAGTAAATATATCCGAAACATATAAAATGCGGTTAATCCTGCAGTAAAAGAGGCTATTATTCCAAAAAAGGGTGAATACAACCAACTATTACTAAGGATTTCATCTTTGGACCAGAAGCAAGCAAGAGGTGGAATACCACAAAGAGAAAGCGTACCCCATAAAAAAGTAGTTCTTGTAATTGGAACATATTTTCTTAAACCACCCATAAGAACCATATTCTGACTTTTATCTGGTGAATATCCAACAAGAGGTTCCATTGAATGAATAATGGATCCGGATCCCAAGAACAATAAAGCTTTCGAATAAGCATGAGTGATCAAATGGAATAAAGCCGCTTGATAAGAACCTATACCTAGAGCTAACATCATATAACCCAATTGAGACATTGTAGAATAGGCTAAGCTTCTTTTAATATCTGTCTGAGCAAGAGCTAAAGTAGCGCCTAAGAAGAGTGTTATTGTACCTACTAAAGAAATAAAATTCATTATCAAAGGTAGGGATATGAAAAGAGGAAGAAGTCGAGCTAGAAGAAAAATCCCCGCAGCCACCATAGTTGCTGCGTGTATAAGAGCCGAAATGGGAGTGGGTCCTTCCATAGCATCGGGCAACCATACGTGAAGAGGGAATTGTGCGGATTTTGCAACTGCACCAAGGAATAATAAAAAAGCACACAAAGTAGTAAGTAAGGAATTAATCCCATTATTAGGAATCCAGTTATTAGCTATTTTGAACAAATCCCGAAACTCTAAACTACCGGTTATCCAAAAAAAACCTAAAATCCCTAATAACAGACCAAAATCCCCTACACGATTAGTTACAAAAGCTTTTTGACAAGCACTCGCAGCAATCGGTCGCGTAAACCAAAAGCCTATTAATAAATAGGAACACATTCCTACAAGTTCCCAAAAAAAATAAATTTGTATCAAATTGGAACTAGTAACCAAACCCAACATGGAAGTATTAAAAAAACTTATATAAATAAAAAATCTCAAATATCCTTCATCGTGAGACATATAATCATCACTATAAATAAGAACCAAGATTCCTACAGTAGTAATTAGTATTAACATAATGGAAGTAAGGGGGTCGATCAAGTATCCAAATTCTAAGGAAAAATCATTATTGATGGTCCAAGACCATAGGTATTGATAGATAGAATTTCCGTTAATTTGTTGAATAGACAGGTAAACTGAGAATACCATAGCTATACTTAAAAGTAAAACACTAGGAAAAGCCCATATGCGACGAAGATTTTTTGTTGCTGTCGGAATAAGAAAAAGACCAAACCCCATTGACATAATAACTGGAAGTGGGAGAAGAGGGATTACCCAGGCATATTGATATGTATGTTCCATAAGAAAAGAAATAGCAATTTTTAGTTGAAATTTATAGTTTAATTTTTCTATAAAATTAAATTGTTTCCGATTCACCAAACCTATTCTTATCTCCTTCTGAAGGAATTAAAAAAACTAAATAAGAATAAGAAAAAATACAGGTTGAAATATTCAAAAATGCAGAATGGGTTTAGTTGCTTAAATTAAAAAAGTTGATCAAATAATTTCGTTATCTAATTATTAGAGAAAATATTCTAATTATTAGAGAAAATATATATATTAAAATAAAAAAAAAGATTGAAGAATTTTACTCTCTATTCAGTTTTGTATTTACTCTCTATTCAGTTTTGTATTTCTTTCTGTTAAAATGAAATAGCTCTCTTGTTTTGCAACTGATTGATTGAATTCCAATTGATTGAATTCCAAAGACAACCCATATTTATAGGAAATTCTAGAATATTCCTTACTTCATATAAAATGGAAATCCTAATGACTAGAATTATCTAAGTTTTAGAATGTAATTATCTAAGTTTTAGAATGTCTTGTTTAAGAGACTGAGTATTTTTTTATTTTAATTGAAATTCCATTCTGGAATACCGTTCTGAACTTAATTAACTAGTTGAATTTTACCTTCTTTTTATCTCCTCATCTTATACGAGGGTTTATCCCCCATATGGTATATTTTTATATAAAGTATATTTGATATATAATTGATATATAAATTGATTTAAACAGAAAAACCCTGTATAGAATATATCTTTGTATATATTCTATATTATTAAAAGTCTAAAATAGATATAAAAAATACGCCAAAAAACTCTTGTCTTATCCACATTAGACAAAATAAAGTAAAAATTAGACAAAATAAAGTAAAAAAAAATTAGAATTTTAGTATCTTTCAGTGTCTAAGTATAAATACTAAAAAATAAATAAAGAAGGATTTATTTGCAGCAATAGATGTCTTTCACATACAACTAAAAAAAAGTAATCCCCTTTTTGAATGGCAGTTCCAAAAAAACGTACTTCGATGTCAAAAAAACGCATTCGTAAAAATATTTGGAAAAAAAAAACTTATTTTTCCATAGTACAATCTTATTCCTTAGCAAAATCAAGATCATTTTCTAGCGGCAACGAGAATTCAAAACCAAAAGGTTTTTCTGGACAACAAACAAATAATAAGGTTTTAGAATAATCTTAATTAACCTATCCAAAAGAAATTCCAATTATTTACTATAAATGAATAATTGGAATTAATTAATGTACTTTTATGCGCCGAATTCCTCGGTACAAGATTCTTAAAATTAATCCCCCCATTATCTATCGTTATACGTTATATAGAACAAAAGTTTTTAGTATATTGTGTCTTCAGTATTCTTTTCCTATCAATTTTTCTATTTTTATAATAGAATCCTCATATTTTTTTATGAGGATTCTAGAATCCTATGGACTCTCCCGATCTCGACGATTCACAAGAAAATCACTATTATTCTTTAAGTTCACTTTTATTTCAAGTTAGCCGCCATGGTGAAATTGGTAGACACGCTGCTCTTAGGAAGCAGTGCTCAAGCATCTCGGTTCGAGTCCGAGTGGCGGCATTCTCGAAAAAGAATACAATAGATTAGAAAATGGATTCAATTCGAAATTTCCAATTTTGTAATGGGACTTTCTCCTTATGCTATTTGCAACTTTAGAACATATACTAACTCATATCTCTTTCTCAACCATTTCCATTGTGATTACGATTCATTTGATAACCTTATTAGTTCGTGAACTTAGGGGATTGCGTGATTCTTCAGAAAAAGGAATGATAGCTACTTTTTTCTCTATAACAGGATTCTTAGTTTCTCGTTGGGTTTCTTCGGGACATTTTCCATTAAGTAATTTATACGAGTCATTGATCTTCCTTTCATGGGCTCTGTATATTCTTCATAGTATTCCTAAGATACAGAACTCTAAAAATGATTTAAGCACAATAACTACACCAAGTACTATTTTAACGCAAGGCTTTGCCACATCAAGTCTTTTAACTGAAATGCATCAATCTACAATACTAGTACCTGCTTTACAATCTCAGTGGTTAATGATGCATGTCAGTATGATGTTACTAAGCTATGCAACTCTTTTGTGCGGATCCTTATTATCCGCCGCTCTTTTAATCATTAAATTTCGAAATAATTTTGATTTCTTTTCTAATTCTAAAAAGAAAAAAAATGTTTTAAGTAAAACATTTTTCTTTAGTGAGATTGAATATTTTTATGCAAAAAGAATTGCTTTAAAAAACAGCTCTTTTCCGGCATTTCCAAATTATTACAAATATCAATTAGCCGAGCGTTTGGATTCTTGGAGTTATCGTATCATTAGTCTAGGGTTTACCCTTTTAACCATAGGTATTCTTTGTGGAGCAGTATGGGCTAATGAGGCGTGGGGATCCTATTGGAATTGGGATCCTAAAGAAACTTGGGCATTTATTACCTGGACCATATTTGCAATTTATTTACATAGTAGAACAAATCAAAATTGGAAAGGTACGAATTCAGCACTCGTAGCTTCAATAGGATTTCTTATAATTTGGATCTGCTATTTTGGTATCAATTTGTTAGGAATAGGTTTACATAGTTATGGTTCATTTACATTACCATCTAAATGATTAAATAACATAAAATCCACATTTTTAACATAAAATCCACATTTTTTGAAGGTTTTTTTGTTTTATTTGAGAACCCCTTGAACGTCTTTTCAAAGGGTTCTCAAAAATTTGAGATAGATCTTAATTAGACTTTTTTAATTAGACTTTTTTGCTTTTTTCTGCATTTTTAGGTTTTTCCACTACGAAGAGCGGACTGGTTAAAAAACGAAAATCTATTTAGGATAATAACTGGATAATAGAGCCTCCACCCTGTCAACGGATAACGAGAGAACAAAATCTGGATAAATACCAATTCCTATTACTGGTAAAAAGATACAGATTAAAAGAAAGAGTTCTCGTGGTCCAGAATCCACAAAATTTGCGTTTGGAACATGAAATAGCTTGTATCCATAGAACATCTGGCGTAACATAGATAATAAATAAATAGGAGTTAATATCATTCCAATTGCCATTACAAAAGTAATTAGCATTTTTGGCATTAACATAAATTTAGGACTAGTAATTAGTCCAAAAAATACTACTAATTCTGCAACAAAACCGCTCATTCCTGGCAAGGCAAGAGAAGCCATTGAAAAGGTACTAAACATGGTAAAAATTTTCGGCATTGGAATAGATATTCCCCCCAGTTCTTCGAGATAAACAAGACGCATTCTATCACAAGCTGTTCCCGCCAAGAAAAAAAGTGTAGCACCAATAAATCCATGGGATAATATTTGTAAAATAGCTCCATTTAGTCCAATGTTGGTTATGGAACCAATTCCTATAATTATGAAACCCATGTGAGATACAGAGGAGTAAGCTATTCTTTTTTTGAAATTTCGTTGACCAAGAGAAGTTGAAGCTGCATAGATTATTTGAACCGCTCCTATTATTACCAACCAGGGGGAAAATAGATAATGAGCATGAGGTAACAATTCCATATTGATCCGAATCAATCCGTATGCTCCCATTTTTAATAGAATTCCCGCCAAAAGCATACATGTACTATAATGTGCTTCCCCATGGGTATCTGGTAACCACGTATGTAGAGGTATAATCGGTAATTTGACAGCATAAGCAATAAGAAAGCCAAAATAAAGTAGTATTTCCAATGTTACAGGGTATGATTGATTAATCAATCTTTCCAAGTCTAATCTTGGTTCGTTGGAACCATATAAGCCCATACCCAAAACCCCGATTAAGAAAAAAATGGAACCCCCTGCAGTATACAAAATAAACTTGGTAGCTGAATACAGACGCCTCTTTCCCCCCCACATGGATAAAAGTAAGTAAACAGGAATTAATTCTAACTCCCACATGATAAAAAAAAGTAAAAGGTCTCGTGAAGAAAATAATCCTATTTGACCGCTATACATTGCTAACATCAGGAAATAGAATAATCCCGAATTCCGGGTAACCGGCCAAGCTGCTAAAGTAGCTAAAGTAGTGATAAATCCTGTCAATAAAATAGATCCTAATGAAAGTCCATCGATTCCCAATCTCCAGTGGAAATCAAAAACATCTATCCATTGATAATCCTCCTTTAATTGGATTAAAGGATCCTCCAATTGGAAATGATAACAGAATGCATAAGTCATTAGAAGGAATTCTAATAAACAAATGGATATAGTATACCACCTAACTATTTTGTTTCCTTTATGAGGTAAAAAGAAAATAAAAGAGCCTGCAAATATCGGAAAAACAACAAGTATTGTTAACCAAGGAAAATAACTCATGATAAAGTAATAAAGACAAGATACGTTTTGACCAGAAAAGCCCATGCTCGATTATTTCGAGCACAGGCTTCTTCGGTAAAGAGGAATCAGATGATTCAAGTGGAGTTTTTTGTAACGTATCAATAAGATAGAGCCATGCTACGGGTTGTTTCAGGCCCTAAATAAACGCGTACACTTAAAAAATCTGTTGGGCAGGCAGATTCGCATCTCTTACAACCCACACAATCCTCAGTTCTCGGTGCGGAAGCAATTTGCTTGGCTTTACATCCATCCCAAGGTACCATTTCTAGTACATCTGTTGGACAAGCCCGTACACATTGAGTACATCCTATACATGTATCATAAATTTTTACAGAATGTGACATTGGATCTATAAATTTTCCTTTTCAACATAAAAATTTTCGATCTGGTAAAAATTAAATTAGTACTATATAAGTTAGATGTATTGTAGACACCAGACGAAGCAATGATTTATACAAACTTTAATAAAAAATGCAATATATTTCTTAACCTGTTTGTGAGAAAGTGTGAAAAGAGCCAAGAGACTTGAATTTAAGACTTCAACAGCCATAATTATACTAATTCTACATACTAATTTGAATTAGCCAATAAATTGGCTATCATCTTTTCAATAATTATTACAATATGCAAATTGCAATATCAATATTTCTATTTATCTTAATGTTCCATATTATTATATATGTGGTTTTGTTTAGCGAATTCAATGTCTAATTATTCAAAAAATTAGATTGATTGATACGAGTGGATTTCCTGTTACGATGGATGGAAGAAAGAATCGATAGTCCAATAGCTGCTTCAGCAGCCGCAAGGGCTATAACAAAAATTGCGAAAATGTCCCCTTTTAATTGGCGACTATCAAATAGATCAGAAAATGTTACGAGATTTAGATTAATTGAATTGAGTATAAGTTCAAGACATATTAGAGCTCTAACCATGTTTCGGCTTGTGATCAATCCATAGATACCAATCGAAAATAAATAGACACTCAAAAAAAGTACATGCTCAAACATCATTAACTAACTCCTTATCAATCTCGATTCATTTCAATATGAGGACAAGAATTGAACCGATTCAATTAATTAGAATAGAACAATTACGCAACAAAAGAGGGTATTTGTTGTGTTGGCAGTAGATAGGTTTTACTAAATCAAAATTGTTATTTTTTAGTTATTTTTTTAGATTAGAAATTCTAAGAATTTTGACTCATTCTAAGTATTTTTTATTGTCGAGCCATAGTAATTGCACCTATCAAAGAAACTAGAAGAATTAGGGAAATGAGTTCAAACGGAAGATAAAAATCGGTTGCTAAATGAATCCCAATTTGTTGAACGTTATTTATGAGACCCTGTTCTACTATTTGGTTTGATCTTGTAGTCCAAAGAATTCCATACCATGACGTATCTGGGATAGTAGTCATTAGTGAAAAAGGAATAGTTATACAAACGAGTGAAGTAAACCCATCTCCAATAGTCCAAAAATTCTTGTCTTTAGACCACTCTGAGTCGTTTACAAACATTACAGCAAATATGATTAAGACATTTATAGCTCCCACATAAATAAGAAGTTGTGCAACAGCTACAAAGTAGGAATTGAGTAAAAAAAAGAATAAGGATATACAAATAAGGACTAATCCCAGCGAAAAAGCAGAATAAATTGGGTTGGTAAGTAATACTACTCCTAGACCTCCTAGTAGAAGAACAAATCCAAAAAATAGCACAAGAATCTCATGTATTGGTCCAGGTAAATCCATTATGGATAAGAAGAAATTAATAGTATAATATTTTTCATGAACTGACTAAAACTAAAAGATTCAGGGAAGTAAAAAAAAAATATTATTATATATATAAATTGTATAGTTAGAAATCACATTATGAAAATCTACTTCATTTAAAATCTGGAATAATAATAATTTGCAATAAGCAGTAGTTATTTCTTTTTCTTTTTTTCTTTCTAGTTAGTAAAAAACTATTGCTATTGGACTTTTCTAACAAAAAAATCCTAGTACCTAGTAATCAGTAATCGTTCTTGAATTCCAAGATTTTTCTTCGTCTATTTTACTTTGAGGCGAATTTCTAATTGTTTGAATTGTATAATCTCCCATTATAGAGATTGGTAACCGACTCAAAGCAATTTGATTGTAATTCAATTCATGACGATCATAAGTAGAAAGTTCATATTCTTCAGTCATTGATAAACAGTTTGTTGGACAGTATTCAACACAGTTACCACAAAATATACAAACTCCGAAATCAATACTATAATTAAGTAATTGTTTCCTTTTAATATCTTTTTCAAATCTCCAATCCACAAGGGGTAGATCTATCGGGCATACGCGAACACATACTTCACAAGCAATGCACTTATCAAATTCAAAGTGTATTCGCCCCCGGAAACGCTCCGATGTAATTGATTTTTCATAAGGGTAGTGAATCGTTATAGGTAAACGATTTGTGTGGGATAAGGTAATTATGAAACCTTGACCAATGTATCTTGCGGCGCGTATTGTTTGTTGACCATAACTAATGAACCCAGTTATCATAGGGAACATATTTTAAATATCTATGAAATAAGGTATGTTTCTTTCTCTTGTTTGAGAGAGCTTTTTTTGTGTTGAAGATATTTTTACTGTTATTGTATTATCTTATTTATAGTGAAACTAGTTGGGAAGAGGTTGTTAATAAGAGATTACCCAGAGAAATAGGTAAAAGAAATTTCCATCCAAGGTTTAATAACTGATCCATTCTCATCCTGGGTAAAGTCCATCTTATTGTGATAGAAATGAAGAGAAATAAATAAGCTTTAGTTAATGTAATAAGGATACCCATTATTATTTCCAAAATTCCAACCATTTTATTCATTTGTAAAAATCCAAAAAAGGATATATAGGGAATAGAAAAATGCCATCCGCCTAAGTAAAGAACAGTTACAAATAAAGAGGAAACTAATAAATTTAGGTAAGAAGCAAGATAAAATAAACCATATTTAATACCAGAATATTCGGTTTGATAACCTGCTACTAATTCTTCCTCCGCTTCTGGTAAATCAAAGGGTAATCTTTCACATTCTGCCAAAGAAGAAATTAGAAAAACTAGAAAACCTATAGGCTGCCGCCAAAGATTCCACCCCAAAAAACCATATTTTGACTGTGCTTCAACAATATCGACTGTACTTGAACTGTTAGATAATCATAGTCGATGATAACATCACAGCTCCCACCGCTATTCCAAAACCGTACATGAAACTTTAGTTTCATACGGCTTCTCTATGATCAAAAAAAAAAGAAAGGATTGTTTCATTTCGGTATTATCTCCTGAACGTAGATAGAGTTAGGTAAGATAAAATAGATTGAAAAGTTCTAAATTAGACCAAAGCAATTCCGTCTGCTAGAATAATAAAAAAGCGCTTCCGAATTGATCTCATCCTTTATATAATAAAATGACATTTTTTCTTTATTCAGTAATAACTTAATATTAGAATAAAACACTCGTTATACCAATTAATAAATGGAAAGAATTGGGCATTAGTGAGGAATTCTGTATGAATATGGATAAAGGAAGGAAAGAATAAATAAGGATCCTTTTTTGTCTTACATTTCATATCTTTTGTCCTATTCTTCTTTCCCCGGGAAGGAGATACTTAAAAAGAAAAAAGGAATAAAGGTTTAATTCGTTCTTGATAGCCATTTCCTTAACAAGTGAATGGGAACATACTCTGGATCGGAATTCGAAGAAAGTACTACTTGATCATTTCTACAATTTCAAGCCCTTTTTTTGATTTCCTTTATGAGTAAGAATTTCTAATTCTTTAGATTCTCCCATTACTAATCCTTTATGTACTTTAGTGTTCCTAATCCCTCACTAACTTTTGATGGAATCCCTTATGGTTATTAAGTTATATATAGTAATAACAAAAAATATTCTAGTAATAGAATTCCATATCGCGAATCTTTTATTCTTGCCCGCTTCAAGATATGATGACTAATCAAAGAATCTTAATCTTGGGGTAAAGAGTTTACACTGCTTATGTTTACTTCAACTTTTTTCTTGTACATAGAAAATGAGATTTTTCTTTTTACTACAAATTAATAAGCCGTTTTGTTTCACTCATATAGCTATCTAGTTTAACTTACCAACCTGAGAATAAGAAAAGGAAGATAAGTATTCAATGGATTTTAGAGGAAAAAGCCCCTATTTTAGCGAATCACACGTAGAGATATTGCTAGTACACAAAAAGTTAATGGTATTTCATAACTAATAGATTGAGCAGCTGCTCGTAGACCGCCTGAAAAAGAATATTTATTATTTGAACTATATCCTGCCATAAGGAGACCAATAGGAGCAATACTTGAAATGGCAATCCATAAAAAGACACCAATACTAAGATCAGCTAAGACAAAACGATATCCCAAAGGGATAACTAAAAAACTTAATAAAACGGATATGACTGCTATAGAGGGTCCAATGCTAAAAAAAGGAATATCTCCTCGGGATGGGAGGATATCTTCTTTAAAAAGGAGCTTTGTTCCATCTGCTATAGCTTGGAGCAGGCCCAAGGGGCCTGCATATTCAGGACCAATACGTTGTTGTATTGATGCGGATATTTCTCTTTCTAACCACACAATTACGAGTACTTCTATTGTGATTCCCACTAGGAGGGTCAAAATGGGTAGAATCCATATCAGTCCATAGAGTTCTTTTAATAATTCCGATTTTGAAAAAGAATTGATAGTTTCTACCTCTACCCTATCTATTATCATTTCAACGATCAACTTCCCCCATAATGATATCTATACTACCTAATATCGTCATGATATCAGCCAATTTCATTTTTTTAACTAGCTGAGGAAGGATTTGTAAATTAATAAAACCAGGCGGACGAATTTTCCATCTCCAGGGGAAAAGACTATCATCTCCTACTAGATAAATTCCTAATTCACCTTTTGGAGCTTCCACTCTTACATAAAGCTCTTGCTTTGATAATTCAAAATTCGGGGAAGGTTTTTTCCCAAGAAATCTATATTCAAAATCATTCCATTCTGAATTCTTTGCGCTTTTAAAGCGTCGGGCTTCCAAATTTTCATAAGGGCCCCCAGGAATTTTTTCTACAGCCTGTTGAATAATTTTGATGGATTCCCTCATTTCACCGATTCGTACTAAATAGCGAGCTAATGAATCTCCTTCTTTTTGCCATTGGACTTTCCAATCGAATTGATTGTAAGACTCATAAGGGTCAATTTTACGAAGATCCCATTGTATTCCAGAAGCTCGTAACATTGGTCCTGACAAGCCCCAATTTACAGCTTCTTCTCCACTAATAAAACCGACTCCTTCAACTCGTTCTAAAAAAATGGGATTCTGTGTAATAAGTTGTTGATACTCAATAACTCCTCGTAAAAAATAATCACAGAAATCTAAACATTTATCCATCCATCCATAAGGTAGATCAGCAGCTACTCCTCCGATGCGAAAGTAATTATGCATCATTCGCATACCCGTAGCAGCTTCAAATAGATCATATATCAACTCTCTCTCTCTAAAAATGTAGAAAAAAGGGGTCTGTGCACCGAGATCCGCCATAAAAGGTCCAAGCCATAACAAGTGAGAAGCTATACGACTCAATTCTAACATAATTACCCTAATATAGCTGGCTCTTTGGGGTATTTGAATATTCTCCAAAAATTCTGGTGCATTTACCGTTATAGCTTCCGTAAACATAGTAGCTAAATAATCCCATCGTGTTACATAAGGCAAATATTGTATAATAGTTCTGTTTTCTGCGATTTTTTCCATTCCTCTGTGTAAATAGCCTAATACGGGTTCACAATCAATAACATCTTCACCATCGAGAGTAACGATCAGTCGAAGAACACCATGCATTGATGGGTGTTGAGGTCCCATATTTACTATCATGAAATCTTTTCTTGTAAGCGGTAGACTCATATCCTTATTTTTATTCTTTTTTCCTTAATTCATTATTCTATGAAAATAGATTATTCCATGAATTCCTCAAAATGAGGCTCATCAAAATGCAAAATCTAAGACTACTATAAGACTACTAATAAAATAAGAAAAAAATTCGAACAATTAAATTACTTCTCCCGAATACCCAACTGACTTATTAATTTCTTATAACGCACTCTATTTTTCTTTGCCAAATAAGCTAGCAAACGTTGACGTTTTCCCAAAAGTCTTCGTAGACCTCTTTCCGATGAAAAATCTTTTTTGTGTAATTCCAAATG